GTATCCATTTGGATTTTTTTATATCATTAGGAAAACACAATTTTATATTTAAACCCGGGAATCGTTCATGAATTCAAATTCACAGTCAATAGTTAATGGTTCAAATTTATCCTGAATTTTTGTTTTGTGACTGAAAATCCACAATAGGTTTTTCAATATAAAGGGGGGGAGGGGGTGTTTTTAAATAGTGTGTTTGTTTTAAGATACTATACAATCAATCGAAGAAATGTATCCAATCCAAAGAGAAAAGTATGGAATATTTTCATATATTTTTTTGTATCGTTTTGGCGACATGGCCGAGCGGTAAGGCGGGGGACTGCAAATCCTTTTTCCCCAGTTCAAATCTGGGTGTCGCCTGATCAACAAAAAAATCGGAATACCTTATTATGTTTTGCTGAGATAAATTGACAAATTTTTTTCCAGCAGAAGTAAGCGGGGGAGAGGACTCTTGATACTTGCTTGATTCTATAAGCATCTGGCGGTTCTGTTCTCTAAAATAAAAATGCTGTAAATCCTTGCGTCTAGGCTTCAGTTCAAGGAAAGATTATATTAGTGAATATTGAATGAAAAAGAATCGTTAAATCTTAATATGACAGCTCTTCTATTATTAATGTAGTGTTTATTAATTAGGTCTTGAATTAATTTGGATAGACGAACGAGGAATTTATTTGATTATTAATTTATTAGTTGCGTACGTAAAGGCCGAAAGATACTTTGTTCGTATATAGACTCATGAAATTCTCTCTGTGCTCCTGCATTCAATTTAATATTGATTGGCTTTAATGTAATAGACTATCTTCCGATTGTTTCACAGAGACAAACAGGAGACGTAACGTAAGGATTAGATAAAATGAGAAATAGGGTATGCGATAGATAGTGATCTATCTTGACTCTATATTTTTATACTTTTTACTTAATGAAATGAAAGTCAACAAAAGAAAGACTAGGTCTTATTATTTCTACATGTTAGTAACATTCCCTTGAAACTTCCAGGGGTGTATCTACGTATTTTGCTTGCGCTTAGTGTTTTCCGATTCTACTAGAAATCATATAGGAACCTGTTAGAATTTATAATTGTGAGTTTATTGGATTGTTTCATCAACGGTATTGGGTCAGAATTCCCTTTTGACTCTGCGCCAGGGATTCCACTATTATTAATGAACATAATAATGATTAGTGAACATTAATGGAATAATTCCTTCATATTTATAGAGATAGGGGATATAATTCACATGGATATAGTAAGTCTCGCTTGGGCTGCTTTAATGGTAGTCTTTACATTTTCTCTTTCACTCGTAGTATGGGGTAGAAGTGGACTCTAGAAGTACTACTAATTGAGTTTGATTCCTCAAACTCAACCCATATCAATTGTTTTATAGATCGTTCTGCAAAGTCCTTTTTTTTACTGTTAAAATAGAAAAGAAAATAATTATGTTATTAAGTGGATACAGACTTCCTATGGGAAACAACATAGACATAGTGGTTGTCCAACAATATACTACACATAATAAAATATTGCCTTGGGCAAGTCACATATTGCGCGTTCCCGCTTTTTTTTATTCTTTTAGAAATCTTATTTATGTTATGCTTGCTTTATTGAACTCATTTCATATCATGGTTCAAACGTTAAAAATTAGCGGGCTTTACTAATCCTTTTCGAAATCCAAAGAGGTTCCCATGGAAATGAACCACTGGATCATCTGTCAACTGATCAATCAATTACTTCTTCAGAATACTAAAAAAAGATTATTTTATTTTCTTTTTATTAATTATTAATATAGGCCTATACTCTTTTTTCCTTCGTCAATTTGATTCTTTCAATGGATATCGGGATTCATATTGAATAGAATCAGAAATTCTAGGAATTAGAATTGTAAGAGTAAGAATTGCCCTTCGATTTTTTCAGATTGATGATTGGAATCAACACAAATTAAATAGATGAAGCAAAGAAATAGAATTGTTACATTATGTAAATACATTACATATATGTAATTGATATCTATGAAGATACATATTGCAGATTGATCTATATTAAACCTCTATCTTTATACAGTACGACTTTATATACTACACTACAATAACAATAATAAGTATGGTAGAAAGATTCATATATTTCTTTCTACCATACTATCGAATCTCATAAAATACTGATGATTCTAGTCCGCTTATTTCATTTAAGACACGAAATCTTAATACTTTTCATTTTCTTTTTTCTTTTCAATCATTGATAAGAACTAAACAGTCAAGTTTAATTCAAATTAATCATTTTGGCTGACTGTTTTTACATATATTATAAGTAAAAAAGCAGTAGGAACTAGAATGAACAGTGCAGTAGCAATAAATGCGAGAATATTTACTTCCATAATCTCATCGTTTCATTTTTAATTAATTCGCAATAACTCGGGATTTAATCCCATAGAGCTGATAAATCTTTCGCCTGTAAATTCAATATTCAATGGGATGAATTACATCTCGACGATATCGAATCGGAGCAATATCATGAATAACAATATCTGAGCTATCAAATTGATTCATCGTCGAGAATTAAATAGTATAACATAGGAAGATCTTTTATCCATACCGAATTCAAATTTTGATTCCTGATCCGATAAATAATTCCTTTACTTTCTTTATCATTCTTTTCCATTCTTTCTTTTCTATAACCTACGTACCTCCTTGTGGAATCATCTGATGAAATATCATATGACCGCCTTTACACTTACTTACATTGGTTATAAAAAACCCCAATAAAATAACCAATAGAAGCGAAATGTAAAAAGGAAGAAGTTTAGTTCTAAACCCCCTTTTTATGATCTAATCTTCTTGGAAAACAAAGAAGTAGTATAAATAAGGAGAGTCCGGGTATAAAAAAATCGAGTATTCCATCAAATTCATTAAAAAGTTTGTTCTTTCTTCGGCAAGACCCTTAAACTTAAAAAAGATTATTCATTCCCTCACAAAGAGAGATAGGATCTTCTTTGAGCTTTATTTTATTAATATCCCATTTCCTTGGATTAATTTTGGGATACATATATCAAAAATTCAGTGTGAAATTTGAATGAGATAAATTGGTTCAAATTCACATTAATAATTGAAATTCTTAATTGAGGTTGCACAAAATCGGAGCCCTAAAGGGATATACTTTTAATCTTAAAAGTATTATATCAAGGTTACTATGTTAAGTTAATCTTTTTTGTATCGTACAAATTCCATTTCTGTATAGCCCCCCTGTAAACATATAGTACTCTATTACGCAGATCGGGAATAATCGAAAAAGCCAGACTCCGTACGGTATTTGTTGGAATCCTGAATATAATTTTACCAATCATTGTACTAATCTACAGTTGAATAAATGGTAATTCCCATATTTATTTGATGAGAAATGTGAAACTAATAAATAAATAAAATAGGAGGGTATCCTCTTGTGAATGAAATTCCGCTATTTCTTTTGTTCTCCTTTTCACAGCAAACGCAGAGATGAATTGATGTATTTTTTTTATTGGATTTGGATCTGTCGGGACTGACGGGGCTCGAACCCGCAGCTTCCGCCTTGACAGGGCGGTGCTCTGACCAATTGAACTACAATCCCAAGGAAATCAAGTGTACATCATACATATTCTTATGATTTAATTCAAACCCTTTCTATTTTATTTCTATTTTATTTAGATTAGAATAGTCGTATTGTAACAGAAACGCGAGTAATATATTTGATATACCCACGGATATGCACTTTAGTGAGAGCGACTCACGGATTGTTAATAATCCTTTCGTTTTTTATAAATTGATTAATAATCAAATAAAGCTTTCAATGAAAAAAAAAAGAGTTTTTTTATTTATTCTTTATTTTATTCTTTTCCTTATACTTCCAGATCCTTATATGAATCTAGTATGAATCTAGATCATTAGCAAGCAAGATCAGAATTTGTGAGAAAAAATAAAGAGAGCAAATGAACGGCGGTAAAATATATCAGAAAATTTTAGTTTTTTTATTCTTCCGTATTCCGATCAGGCATTTCTGGGGAACAACAAATGGGGTTCTATCATTTCATGGTGGATCGGCCAATTATTGGGCCGAGCTGGATTTGAACCAGCGTAGACATATTGCCAACGAATTTACAGTCCGTCCCCATTAACCGCTCGGGCATCGACCCAGGAAGAATCAATTCCCGGCTTATTGATAATCCATGATCAACTTCCTTTCGTAGTACACCTACCCCCAGGGGAATTCGAATCCCCGCTGCCTCCTTGAAAGAGAGATGTCCTGAACCACTAGACGATGGGGGCAAGTATGCCCGACCGCCATCATACTATGCTTATGCTCATTGTATGAAGAGTTTTTTAAAATTGTCAATATAATGTGGTATGATTAAATCTGAAAGATCTTTCCCTCTTTCCTGATTCCATAGAATCTTTTGATTCGTATTTATATTCATGAATCATTCATTCTAATCATATAATTTTTTTTTTTAATATTATTTTCATTAAATTTTATTCTAATTAATTAGAAATAGAATTATATCAAAGAATAAAATAAATAAAGAAAATGAATATAAGAATAAATCGATATTATTAAAATTATTAATATTAAAAAAAATCTGAAAATATGGGAAGAAGAATAGGGATCAACAAGTTATTGAAAATTGTTTTTCTCTAAGAATTAAGAAGAATTAAGTTCGGGGAACAAGTAAAAAAAATCTTTTTATCAATGATTCTACGAAAGATCTTATATCTATGTTGAATTGGTAAGTCTATGTATCAATCAAATTAATTTCGTTATGATGGGGGTCAATTCAATTAGGGTCGGTTAGGGTCGGTTTTGAAACAATTCATTGCATTTATAAAATCCAATCTTAATAAACCATTTTTTTATTTTACCTATACTCACTAGAGAAATTGAATTTATCGTTCTTGTATGTACATATATATATTAGAATAAGTAGACTCATAGTGGGTAATGACTTATTCAGTAATTAAATAAAAAAAATGGGCCCTTTTAACTC